ACCGACTCTATTACATGGTCACAAAAACCTAAATGGAAAAAAAAGCATACAACTATGTCGTATTATGATATGTATAGTAATGGGGGAACATGGGACAAAAAATAAATCCAATTGGTTTCAGACTTGGTACAACCCAAGGTCATCATTCCCTTTGGTTTGCACAACCAAAAAATTATTCTGAAGGTCTGCAAGAAGATCAAAAAATAAGAAATTATATAAAGAATTATGTACAAAAAAATATGAAAACAGCTTCTGGCGTCGAGGGAATTGCACATATAGAGATTCAAAAAAGAATCGACCTGATCCAAATCATAATCTATATGGGATTTCCAAAAATATTAATTGAAAGTCGACCCCGAGGAATCGAAGAATTACAAATGAATTTACAAAAAAAATTGAATTCTGTAAATCGAAAACTTAACATTGCTATCACACGAATTGAAAAGCCTTATGGAAACCCTAATATTCTTGCAGAATTTATAGCCGGCCAATTAAAAAATAGAGTTTCTTTTCGCAAAGCAATGAAAAAGGCTATAGAATTAACTGAACAAGCAGATACAAAAGGAATTCAAGTGCAAATTGCAGGACGTATCGACGGAAAAGAAATTGCGCGTGTTGAATGGATCAGAGAGGGTAGGGTTCCACTACAAACCATTCGAGCTAAAATTGATTATTGTTCCTATACAGTTCGAACGATCTATGGGGTATTAGGTATCAAAATTTGGATATTTATAGACGGGGAATAATAAACCTTTATTTCCCTTTCCATTCTATCCAGCGACGGAACAAAAAATGAGAAATTCATTTCTTCTTTTTCTGTTCAATAAAAAAAAATGAACAATTAGAATTCTATTCTAATTCTATAGGGTTGAATAAAAATTCAATTAATCTTTTGATAAAATTGCTATGCTTAGTGTGTGACTCGTTGGTTTTTGGGGGGTTAGTATAAAAACCAGCCCCATAGTATAAACAAATAACTATAGAAGTAATAACCAACTCATCACTTCGTATTATCTGGATCCAAAGAACCAGTCAAGATATGATATATTGTTCATATTGTTGTAGCAACTGAAATCTTTTTTTATTCAAAAAATCTGCTTCTAAGTTGTGAATCGAAATAAAAAATAAAGGGTATGGATAAATGGAAGGATGAGAGAAAGAAAGAAAAAGAATATTGATGATATAGAATTCCAATATGTAAGGTCTATGAGTCATCTCAGAAAAAAGCTGTGTAATAAAGCATCAATAGGGATTCCTCATTAAATGGATCTGCTCATCGAACAAAAAATAAAGAGCTTCGAGCCAATAAAGACTAAGAATATTGACTCAAGAACTAATAGCTCCATTGTAGAATTCAGACCTAACCATTAAGTAAGAAGCGATGGGAACGATGGAACCTGTGAATTCAAAAGATTCTAGTGAAAATGAATTCGAATGATTCATTGATCGGGATGGCGGAACCGACCAGAGACCAATTCATCTATTCGGAAAAGTTATGAACTAATGATAGAACTGAAATAGAAATTGAAAGAGTAAATATTCGCCCGCGAAAACTTTATTTTCTTGGATTGCGAAATTTGGGTCAATACGATAAAGAGTAAAACAAAAGAAAGATTCGTTTTAACATTCTAAAAAATATATATATTAAGAAAAAAATAGTTATTTAATATATTTCTATAAAATAGTTATTTAATATATTTCTATACAAACAAGATATACAAATTAGTAATAAATTTGATCTAGATTAAATGAAATCCATGATTCCGTATATTACTTATTAAATACATGTATATCTTAATTCAAATTATATTCTATCTGAATTGAATTCAAAATCTTTAATTTGAATTCATTTTATTCGCGAGGAGCTGGATGAGAAGAAACTCTCACGTCCGGTTCTGTAGTAGAGATGGAATTCAAAACAAACCATCAACTATAACCCCAAAAGAACCAGATTCCGTAAACAACATAGAGGAAGAATGAAGGGAATATCTTATCGAGGTAATGGTATTTGTTTTGGTAAATACGCTCTTCAGGCACTTGAACCTGCTTGGATCACATCTAGACAAATAGAAGCAGGTCGACGGGCAATGACACGAAATGCACGTCGCGGTGGAAAAATATGGGTCCGTATATTTCCAGATAAACCAGTTACAGTAAGACCCGCAGAAACACGTATGGGTTCGGGTAAAGGTTCTCCCGAATATTGGGTAGCTGTTGTTAAACCAGGTCGAATCCTTTATGAAATGAGTGGAGTAACAGAAAATATAGCCAGAAGGGCTATTTCAATAGCAGCGTCCAAAATGCCTATACGAACTCAATTCATCATTTCGGGATAAAAAAGAAATAGGCCTTGGGTAAAAAAAAATAGCGGGTACAGGTTTCTTTTTTTGGACAAACAATATTTCTTTTTTTCTTCGACCTTTGCATTGTAAAAAATAGATAAAAAAAAAATGATATGATTCAACCTCAGACCCATTTGAATGTAGCAGATAATAGCGGG